AAACTCTAGTTAAGTCTTAAATGAAATGTGTAATCAGAAGTATCTGAGATAGTGTGGTAGAAAGAGCTATATATAGCTCTTTCTACCACACTATACAATTGAGTATTGTAGAATATTTCATATTCATTCATATTCATATTCTTAGTACATAAAACATAAAGTTGTATTGTATACAGAAAGTTCTATAGATCAATTGACAATAGATATCTATATCTAAGTAATAATAGTACATCAAAATGAAATAGCACTCGAATTTGATATTTTTTCTTTACATCCATTTGTATGCATTTCAATCAATCCAAAAGAATTGCAAGCCCAACTGCTTGAATTCCTTATTTTTTATATTTCTCTTCTTATGCTTATGTATCCGGGGGCCCATCGAAAGAATTCATGTAGGAATAATAGTACAGGCATATACTATATACCATATTCTATATTATAGAATTCTAAGATTCTAATAATATTATAGAATATCTAAAGAATATCTAAGATATAATATGTAAATATAGATAAACTAAAGCAAGTCAAGTTTTTTTTCAGCTTTCGCAAAATGATTACAATTGATACAAGTAGATTTTTCAGTAAAGTACTAAATTAGTAATATTCCTAGTTCTAAAGCCCACTCCTTCCCCATACTACAAGTGAAAGAGAAAATGTAAACACTACCATTAAAGCAGCCCAAGCCAGACTTACTATATCCATGCGAATGATGTCCCCTATCTCTATGAAATGAGAGAATTCTTCCATTATTTATTTATAATCATAGTGGAATCAATGGTGCAGAGTCAAAATAGGATTCTTACTTATGGCTCTTTATGAAACAATTTCATGAATCCACTCATAAAAAGTTCCAATTCTTTCTATTGAAATAGAAAGAATTGAAAAAAAAAGAAAATAGAATATTAAAAAATATAATAAAATATATAAAAAGAAGAGCCATTCAACCATTCTGATTCAATTTATTAGCAGCACTCAGAGCTTCTAGTGAGTATGAATACAAAGTATCTTCAGTTCTTTGCCACAATTATTCAATGAATTGACCATCAGCCTATTCAATCTAATTTCATCGCAAACAGAGTTATTAGACACTACCTGAATATTAATAAAGTTCTAGTGTAAAATAATAAGGAGTCTTTATAGTCTTTTTTAGAATCCTTTCTTCAGCCTTAGTAGCCAAAAAGGAGTGTCTCTTAGGAACCTTTGGATACCAAGATTTACGATTTCTTACTTTCATAGTTCTGATGCCCAGAATGAATTCTCACTATTTCTTTTATTTGATTCAATTCAGAATAGCCCAAACCAATCATTAATAAGATTGGGTTGCTTCAGATTTATTGGTACCTTTTTGAGCCACATTCATAACCCAGATTTTGAGAAAAAAGATGACAGTCTTTTATATGCCCTACGGGTTCTCAAAATCAAGTATCGACAGACCTAGCTCTTGCCTATGCTTTTTCGGGGCAAGAATTCATCAAGTTCGATCAACAGGATTAAGAAATTCCAAGTATTTTTTTGTTGATCAGGCGACACCCAGATTCGAACTGGGGATAAAGGATTTGCAGTCCCCCGCCTTACCACTTGGCCATGCCGCCCGCCAAATTCCATCCAAAATGAATAAATTAGATATTATATATTATTAGATATTATATTATTCTATAAGAAATTATATTTATATATATATTCTTATACTTAGTATTCTATTTCTATTCTTCCCCTCATTTTGTTTTGATTTGAATTTTTTACTTTCTTAATTTCTTTTATTTTTGGATCTTGAATCCCATTATACTTATCCTTTTATTCGATTAATTTTATCTCAAAACAAAACACGCGTCGCTTAAAAACTTAACTTCTCTTTTCACTTTTCTATAGATCTATCGAATCTATAGAAAAGTGAAAAGATTCCCAGCTCCGGTCACAGACTGTAAAATGCAGGACAATTTAGAATAATTCATTCTTTGCTTCATTAACTATTTACTTAATTACTCTTTACTCTTACTTACTTTTCTTACTTTGAATTAGCAAACAGCTCTTAATTTTGTATCTCCATTTGTATTACCTTAATGGATGCAAAATCCAATTGATTTACGACTAATCATTCTTTAATTACTAATTCTCTAATTATAAGAAAATATATGTGTATATGTAAACCCCAGAACAGAAATTTTTATACGTGGCTACCAAGCCCGGGTCTATTTCTTATGCACATATACCTATATAGGATCTTCGTGCTTGAATATGAATAGAAGATATACATTATGATAGAGTGCGACCTAACCTATGTTGCACCAAGTTCAATTATGATAAAAGATGTGATATACGGATAGCTAGATAGCTATACCGGCATGTACTTCCTAAAGATTACTCCTATGACTATATACGTACACAATTCCATTGTATTTTCTAAATTATACGACCAAAAAAAGATTTGCGAATTCCTTTTTGAACATCCAATTGCGTGTGCTAAAAAAAAGGGAAACTCTATGCTGTTCCTGATTCTTCT